ATTAACCGAGGCTGTTCAAACAGGCGTAGGTCAACTAAATGGTATTCCCGTAGCAATTGGGGTTATGGATTTTAAATTTATGGGGGGTAGCATGGGATCCGTAGTCGGGGAGAAAATAACCCGTTTGATTGAGTACGCTACCAATCAATTTATACCTCTTATTATAGTGTGCGCTTCGGGGGGAGCGCGCATGCAAGAAGGAAGTTTGAGCTTGATGCAAATGGCTAAAATCTCGTCTGCCTTATATGATTACCAATCAAATAAAAAGTTATTGTATGTATCAATCCTTACATCTCCTACTACCGGTGGGGTAACAGCTAGTTTTGGTATGTTGGGAGATATTATTATTGCCGAACCAAATTCCTACATTGCATTTGCGGGTAAAAGAGTAATTGAACAAACATTGAATAAAACGATACCCGAAGGTTCACAAGCTTCTGAATATTTATTCCAGAAGGGCTTATTTGACCTAATCGTACCACGTAATCTTTTAAAAAGTGTTCTGAGTGAGTTATTTAAGCTCCACGCCTTCTTTCCCTTGAATTCCAATTCAATGCACTAGGTTCAATTATTTTATTTGGAGCAAACAAGTAGTTTGCTTATCGGAATCAAAGTAACTAAGAATGAAGTTTTCTTTGGTGACCTAAGATCTAATTGTAGAAAGAATCAAAAGTGGCGGATACCTCTTTTTTTACCTGGATTCCCGATTACTAATTAAGAAGTCTCTATCAACAAGATAAAAGCACGAGTCCTTCCTTTCGTGAAATTAGGCAAATAAAACGAATTTTGTCTTAGGTATAGAATCAAATTCAAATATAGAAAAAAAATAGATATATGGTTTTGTATTTTTCTTCATCCCCCGAAAATCCTATTTTCACTAAAAATCCCGTTTGTGCCGCATTCTACTGAATCTTTCAATAATTTGTAAGAAACTCTTATTAATATTAAATTCGAAGACAAGAACAAAACACAAAGAAATCCAGAAAAATAATCAAATGGATTATCATATGTATCTTTCATGTAGATAGACGAATAAGTCCATTTTTGGGGTTCTACATTCCTTAGACTTATTCTATATACTCAATTAGATACTTATATCTGTATCTGTAATAATAATTTTCAAATTGAATGAATTAATAATAACTACGAATTCATACTAATTACAATTATTAATTATAATTAGTATAAATAAAAAATATGATATAAAAAAAAATAAGAACAGGTACAAATAGTAAATCGAGGTACCCCTTTTATGACAACTTTCCAATTTCCCTCTATTTTTGTGCCTTTAGTAGGCCTAGTATTTCCGGCAATTGCAATGGCTTCTTTATTTCTTCATGTTCAAAAAAACAAGATTGTTTAGATCTGAGGGGACCCAATCTCATCCGTTTTTTTGAAACTTAGACTTGTAGCATAACACATATATTTATTTCGGGAAATGAAATAAGGTAGAACATGCGATTTCTGCCGAACATAAAGGAAAAAGCTCTTATGCCTGCAGAAAATGATCTATGGGTAAATGAATTCTAGCTAGTTTGAAATAGATCAGGACTGCTGGATACCCAAAATGTAAAGTTGGCGGATCTATATGTATATCTGTATATTGGGATCATAGGAAGGGTGTGTTATTATTTTAGATCTAACCAATTTGAGGAATTACTCCTAAAGGTTCCCATCAAACTAGTGCTAGTTCACATTAAACTAGTGCTAGTTGATGAAAGTTCATTCGGAAACAAAAAAAGTAAAGTCAAAACCATTTGGGGTATTCTCTCAATTCCAATAAAATGCAATCGAATCAAGTATGAGTTGGCGATCAGAACATATATGGATAGAACTTATAACGGGGTCTCGAAAACTAAGTAATTTTTTCTGGGCGCTTATCGTTTTTTTAGGTTCATTAGGATTCTTATTGGTTGGAACTTCCAGTTATCTTGGTAGAAATTTGATATCTTTTGTTCCGTCTCAGCAAATCATTTTTTTTCCACAAGGGGTCGTGATGTCTTTCTACGGGATCGCGGGTCTCTTTATTAGTTCCTATTTGTGGTGCACAATTTCCTGGAATGTAGGTAGTGGTTATGATCAATTCGATAGAAAGGAAGGAATGGTGTGTATTTTTCGGTGGGGATTTCCTGGAAAAAATCGTCGCATATTCCTCCGATTCTGTATAAAAGATATTCAATCCGTTCGAATAGAAGTTAAAGAGGGTATTTATGCTCGCCGTATCCTTTATATGGACATCAGAGGCCGGGGGGCTATTCCGTTGACCCGTACTGATGAGAATTTGACTCCACGAGAAATTGAACAAAAAGCCGCGGAATTGGCCTATTTCTTGCGCGTACCAATTGAAGTCTTTTGAGAAAGGGATTGGGCTGAAGAACGAATGCTTTCTCCGCAGGAGGGAAAAATACAAGAATCTTGTTTTTTTCTATAACTAAGTGATACTTTAGATGCAGATAAATGATATCTTGTAAATTCTTTTCTTTTTGTCAATCGATTTTTTGATCATCACAATATCTTTCTCTCAATTATTCTATTCTTGACTATGGAAAATCCTTGGAATTTTTTTGAAATATTGGATATTTTGATAGAAAAAGAGTTCTTTACGTCTCAAAATCTCAACAATATTCATTCCTTAAAGGACTTCTTTTGTTCATTGATCGAAAGGAGACACGTGTTTTGTTTGGAATTTGATGAATTGAGATATCTGGAAACACCATTTTGTATTATTTCTTCAGTCGAATTCCAGGTGGAGTCTTAGTCTATTTCTGTATTCTTTCTAGATTCAAACAAAATCACAAATAAAATAGATTCATAGGTTTGATACCTTGTCTAGAACTCATGTTTGGTTTGAAAGAAATATTGGATCACATAGAGTCGACAAATGAAGTGGGTTAATTAAAAATTCACAGGTGATAAATGGCAAAAAAGAAAGCATTCACTCCTCTTTTGTATCTTGCATCTATAGTATTTCTGCCCTGGTGGATTTCTCTCTCATTTACTAAAAGTATGGAATCTTGGGTTACGCGTTGGTCGAATACGGGTCAATCCGAAATTTTTTTGAATGATATGCAAGAAAAAAGTATTCTAGAAAAGTTCATAGAATTAGAGGAAATCCTCTTCTTGGAAGAAATGATCAAGGAATACTCGGAGACACATCTACAAAAGCTTCCTATAGAAATCCACAAAGAAACGATCCAATTAATCAAGATACACAACGAGGATCGTATCCATACGATTTTGCACTTCTCAACAAATCTAATCTGTTTTGTTATTCTAACGGGTTATTCTATTTTAGGTAATCAAGAACTTGTTATTCTTAACTCTTGGACTCAAGAATTCCTATATAACTTAAGTGATACAGTCAAAGCTTTTTTGATTCTTTTATTAACCGATTTATGTATCGGATTTCATTCACCCCATGGTTGGGAACTAATGATTGGTTCTGTCTACAAAGATTTTGGATTTGGTCATAATGATCAAATTATATCTGGTCTTGTTTCCACTTTTCCAGTTATTCTCGATACTATTTTTAAATATTGGATTTTTCATTATTTAAATCGTGTATCTCCGTCACTTGTAGTTATTTATCATTCAATGAATGATTGATAAACGATCCGCCGATATTAATCCAATTAGAATGTTTCTTACTTTGTAGTTCTACACAAGTATTAAAAACGGGCGATTTTCAGACTATTTTCATAGTATACTTATACTATAGTATTCTAGTAAAATGATTCCAATAAATAGCAGAATCGTGGACAGGGAACTATACTAGAGACCTGACAAATTTATTGTAGAAATTTTTGGATCAATGATTAGACCATGCAAACTAGAAAGATTTTTTCTTGGATAAAGGAACATATTACTCGATCTATTTCCGTATCGCTCATGATATATATCATAACTCGGACATCCATTTCAAGTGCATATCCCATTTTTGCGCAGCAGGGTTATGAAAATCCACGAGAAGCGACTGGGCGTATTGTATGTGCCAACTGCCATTTAGCTAATAAGCCCGTGGATATTGAGGTTCCACAGGCGGTACTCCCTGATACTGTATTTGAAGCAGTTGTTCGAATTCCTTATGATAAGCAAGTGAAACAAGTTCTTGCTAATGGTAAGAAAGGGGGTTTGAATGTGGGGGCTGTTCTTATTTTACCAGAGGGGTTTGAGTTAGCTCCTCCCGATCGTATTTCTCCCGAGATGAAAGAAAAGATAGGCAATTTGTCTTTTCAGAGCTATCGCCCTACTAAACAAAATATTCTTGTGATAGGGCCTGTCCCCGGTCAGAAATATAGTGAAATCACCTTTCCTATTCTTTCCCCCGACCCCGCGACTAAGAAAGATGTTCACTTCTTAAAATATCCTATATACGTAGGGGCGAATAGGGGAAGGGGACAGATTTATCCCGACGGAAGCAAGAGTAACAATACAGTTTATAATGCTACAGGGGCGGGCATAGTAAGTAAAATCATACGAAAAGAAAAAGGGGGATATGAAATAACCATAACAGATCCATCGGATGGACGTGAAGTGGTTGATATTATCCCTCCGGGACCAGAAGTTCTTGTTTCAGAGGGTGAATCCATCAAATTTGATCAACCATTAACGAGTAATCCTAATGTGGGTGGATTTGGTCAGGGAGATGCAGAAATAGTACTTCAAGATCCATTACGTGTCCAAGGTCTTTTGGTCTTCTTGGCATCTGTTATTTTGGCCCAAATCTTTTTGGTTCTTAAAAAGAAACAGTTCGAGAAGGTTCAATTGGCCGAAATGAATTTCTAGGCTCGCGGATTTATCGACATCAGGTTCGTAAAAAGAACAAAATTGTTGTTTTCAATTATGTATGATCAAAAAAAATCAATTCTAAAAAACCTTTTATTTACCTGCTCTTTTGCTATGAGCTTCGGGGAATCGAATCCCTTGTACCGCATTCCTAGTCATAATAGGTATATTTTTGTTTGAAGAAAACTATTTTATTTGACTTTATGACTTTACCA